ATTAGAACTCATGCCCTATCGTGCATGTTATCCCATTTTTAAATTGATTTATTCTGCAGCATCAAATGCTAGTCACAATAAAGATTTCAACAAAGCCGATTTAGTCATTTTTAAAGCCGAAGTTAACAAAGGAACTACCATGAAAAAATTAAAACCTCAAGCCCGAGGACGTAGTTATCTGATAAAAAGACCCACTTGTCACATAACTATTGTATTAAAAGATATAACCTACTATGAAGACATAGAAGAATGTATACGAAGTTTATCTAAAACTAATCAACACAAAGTCTTGCTCAATCCAGCATTTGTCGAATACCTGGATTTTTTTTAAAGTAAGTATGATGAGGTAATATGGGACAAAAAATAAATCCACTTGGTTTCCGACTTGGTACAACCCAAAGTCATTATTCCCTTTGGTTTGCACAACCAAAAAACTATTCTGAAGGTCTACAAGAAGATCAAAAAATACGGGATTATATAAAAAATTTTTTACAAAAAAATACAAGAGCATCGTCGGATGTCGAAGGAATTGCACGCATAGAAATTCAAAAAAGAATCGATCTGATACAGGTAATAATCTATATGGGATTCCCAAAGTTATTAATAGAAAATAGACCACGAGGAATCGAAGACCTAAAAAAAAATTTACAAAAAGAATTAAATTGTGTGAGCCGAAAACTCAACATTGCTATTTCACGAATTGCAAAACCTTATGGGCACCCTAAGATTCTTGCTGAATTTATAGCTGGCCAATTAAAGAATAGGGTATCATTTAGAAAAGCAATGAAAAAGGCTATCGAATTAACTGAACAAGCGGATACAAAAGGAATTCAAATACAAATAGCAGGCCGGATCGATGGAAAAGAAATTGCACGTATTGAATGGATAAGAGAGGGAAGAGTTCCCCTACAAACCATTCGCGCGAAAATGGATTATTGTGCCTATACCGTTCGAACTATTTATGGGGTATTAGGTATCAAAATTTGGATCTTTATAGACGCGAAATACAAATAGTACTTTACTTGTCTTTCTTTTTCGGTTTAAGAATCGAATACAAAATAACAATTTTTATTTCTTTTTTTTTTTTTACATTAAACCAGTTCTAATTAAAAATTGCACAAGAAAATAAAAATTGAATTCATCTTTTTTTGATCGAATTGCTATGCTTAGTGTGTGACTCGTTGGTTTTTAGTTTTGACTCTAATTAAGCCTAAATAAGGTAAGAACCCATAATATGAAGTATGAACTAATAATGAATTAATGAATTAACTATAAAAACTAATAACCAACTCATCGCATCACATTATCTGGATCCAAAGAAACAGTCAAGATATGCTTTTTTAATCTTATCGTTGCAGCAACTGAATTTTTTTAGCATAAAAAATCTAATGAATTTTAAGAAAAAAAAGGATACGGATAAATGGAAAGGTGAGAGAAAGAAAAAAGAAATAGAATATAAATATAAAAGATATATGATTCCGATATAATATGTAAGGTCTTTGAAACATCTCATAAACGACAATAATGTAATAAAGCATTAATAAGGATTCCCGAATAATTCTATGAGATGAATCTTTTCATAGAAGAATCATAAAAATCATATGAGCTTCAAGCCAAAAAAGACTAAGAAGGTTGGCTCAAGAACTACTTTCAGTATGAGCTCCATTGTCGAATTCAGGCCTAAGCACTAATCAAGAAGCGGTGGGAACGACGGAACCCATGAATACATAAGATTAAATTTAAAATGAATCCTGATTATTCAGTGGGAAGGATGGCGGAACGAACCGTAAATCAATTCTGATTTTCTGAAAAATGAAAAACTAACTCTCCAATTACAATTGAAATAGAGACTGAAAGAGTAAATATTCGCCCGCGAAAATCTATTTTAGATTCTATATATATTAAAAAAAAAGAAATCCCTAAAAATCACTTGATTCAGTGGATTATTTCGTGTATATCTTAATTATATCTCGTCTTAATTTAAAAATTTGCATTCGCGAGGAGCCGGATGAGAAGAAAATCTCACGTCCAGTTCTGTAGTAGAGATGGAATTACTAAAATAACCATCAACTATAACCCAAAAAGAACCAGATTCCGCAAACAACATCGAGGAAGACTGAAGGGGATATCTTATCGAGGAAATAATATTTGTTTTGGAAGATATGCTCTTCAGGCACTCGAACCCTCTTGGATCACATCTAGACAAATAGAAGCGGGGAGGCGAGCAATGACACGAAATGCGCGCCGCGGGGGAAAAATATGGGTACGTATTTTTCCAGACAAACCGGTTACAGTAAGGCCTGCGGAAACCCGTATGGGTTCGGGGAAAGGATCTCCCGAATATTGGGTAGCTGTTGTCAAACCAGGTCGAATACTTTATGAAATAAGCGGGGTAGCAGAAAATATAGCCCGAAGGGCTATCTCAATAGCGGCATCTAAAATGCCTATACGAACTCAATTTATTATTTCAGGATAGAAATGTAGAACCAAAGGAAATCGATCTTATTTTTGACAAACAATATTTCTTTTTAGTCCTTTGCAGTTATTTTTGCATTGAAAGAACAGAAAAAAAAATATGATTCAACCTCAGACCTATTTGACTGTAGCAGACAACAGTGGAGCTAAAAAATTGATGTGTATTCGAATCATAGGAGCTAGCAATCGTCGATATGCTCGTATTGGCGATGTTATCGTTGCTGTGATCAAAGAAGCAATACCCAATTCGCCCTTAGAAAGATCAGAAGTAATAAGAGCTGTAATTGTACGTACCTGTAAAGAACTCAAACGGGACAACGGTATGATAATAAGATATGATGACAACGCTGCAGTTATCATTGATCAAGAAGGAAATCCAAAAGGAACTCGAGTTTTTGGTGCAATTGCCCGCGAATTAAGACAAAACTTTACTAAAATAGTTTCATTAGCTCCTGAGGTATTATAAGAACAATAAATAGGATATTTGAATGAGATAGTCTACTATCTATCACGTATATACCTTTCGTTTAACAATTTTTTTGTAATTCATAACAGAAAATAAAAGCAAAAAAGTAAGAAAAAACATGTTGATTATATAAAAAATGGGAGACACCGCGGATTTGAGTTCATTATGGGTAGGGACACTATTGCTGATATAATAACCTCGATACGAAATGCTGACATGAATAGAAAAGGAACAGTTCGAATAGCATCGACTAACATCACCGAAAACATTGTTAAAATACTTTTACGAGAAGGCTTTATTGAAAACGTGAGAAAACATCAAGAAGAAAACAAAGACTTTTTGGTTTTAACTCTGCGACATAGAAGAAATAGGAAAGGCCCATATCGAAATACTTTATATTTAAAAAGAGTCAGTCGCCCTGGTCTACGAATCTATTCTAACTCTCAAGGAATTCCTAGAATTTTAGGCGGAATGGGAATTGTAATTCTTTCTACCTCTCGTGGTATAATGACAGATCGGGAGGCTCGACGAGAAGGAGTTGGGGGAGAAATTTTATGTTATATATGGTAATCCCTCTAATATCTAAATTAGATCAAAAATTGCCTATAATTGTGAACAAAAAAGACAAAAGAGAAGTTATCTAATATTTCTGCTCTATTAGTTGATACGTTAAGGAAGTTTTGCCTGGAATGAAAGAACAAAAAGCAATTCATGATGATTACTGAATCACTCCCTAACGGTATGTTCTGAATTCATTTAGATAATGAGGATCAATTCTATTTCTTTCATTTCATAAAGTATACGACGTAGTTCTATATGGAAAACCCTATCCCTTGGTAGGGTTAAGATTGAAATAAGCCTTTATGATTGAACCAGAGGTCATAGATAAATTTTTAAAACTCTGCACTAAGGATTGACATTTTTAAGTGGTTTTTCAATCTCAACACTCCTTCTCTCGAGAGTACAATTAAAGATTTCAAATATAAAGAAACTTATTTTCTTCCACGAATTAGATTCAAAATTAAAAGTAAGGAATGACAAATATGAAAATAAGGGCTTCTGTTCGTAAAATTTGTGAAAAGTGCCGTCTGATCCGCAGACGGGGACGAATTATAGTAATTTGTTCTAATCCAAAACATAAACAACGACAGGGATAATACTTTAATTAAAATTAATATAAAATATTAAAAGGTGCTGTTTTGAGTAATGTAATGTCAAAAAAAAGGACGAATTTGTTTTGACATGAAATGGATATATCCATATATCTCTGACGCATATTTATGAAATGATAAAATATGGCAAAACCTATACCAAAATTGGGTTCACGTAGAAATAGACGTATTAGTTCACGTAAAAGTGCACGTAAAATACCAAAAGGCATTATCCATGTTCAAGCAAGTTTCAACAATACCATTGTAACTGTTACAGATGTACGGGGTCGGGTTGTTTCTTGGGCTTCCGCGGGTACTTGTGGTTTCAAAGGTAAAAAAGGGGGGACGCCATTTGCGGCTCAAACCGTAGCGGGAAATGCTATTCATAGAGTGGTGGAACAGGGCATGCAACGAGCAGAAGTCATGATAAAAGGTCCCGGTCTCGGAAGAGATGCAGCATTACGAGCTATTCGTCGAAGCGGTATATTATTAAGTTTCGTGCGGGACGTAACCCCTATGCCACATAATGGCTGTAGGCCTCCTAAAAAAAGACGTGTGTAAAAAAAGCATTGAAGAAATTTCAAGAGAAATAAACGATTCAAAGATATTTATAATATTCCTATGGTTCGAGAGAAAATAAGAGTATCGACTCGGACACTGCAGTGGAAGTGTGTTGAATCAAGAACAGATAGTAAATGTCTTTATTATGGGCGCTTTATTCTTTCTCCACTTCTGAAAGGGCAAGCTGACACAATCGGCATTGCAATGCGAAGAGCTTTACTTGGAGAAATGGAAGGAACATGTATTACACGCGCAAAATCTGAGAAAATACCACATGAATACTCTACCATCGTAGGTATTCAAGAATCAGTCCATGACATTTTAATGAATTTGAAAGAAATCATATTGAGAAGTAATCTATATGGAATTTGTGAAGCATCCATTTGTGTTAGGGGCCCTAGATGCGTAACTGCTCAAGATATCATCTTGCCGCCTTATGTAGAAATAGTTGACAATACACAACATATAGCTAGCTTGACGGAACCAATTGATTTGTGTATTGGATTACAACTCGAGCGAAATCGAGGATATCATATTAAAGAGCCCAATAACTTTCAAGACGGAAGTTATCCTATAGATGCTCTATTCATGCCTGTTCGAAACGTTAATCATAGTATTCATTCTTATGGGAATGGGAATGAAAAACAAGAAATACTTTTTCTCGAAATATGGACAAATGGCAGTTTAACTCCGAAAGAAGCACTTTATGAAGCCTCCCGGAATTTAATTGATTTATTGATTCCTTTTCTACATGCGGAAGAAGAAAATTTACATTTAGCGGACAATCAACAAAAAGTTTCTTTACCACTTTTGACCTTTCACGATAGATTGACTCAACTCAGAAAAAAAAAAAGAGTCTTAAAATCTATTTTTATTGACCAATTAGAATTGCCACCTAGGATCTACAATTGCCTAAAAAAGTCCAATATACATACATTAGCAGACCTTTTGAATAACAGTCAAGAAGATCTTATTAAACTTGAACATTTTGACATAGACGAGGTAAAAAAAATATTGGACACTCTTGAAAAACATTTTTGAATTGATTTACATTTAACAAAAACGAAAAATAAAACATGAAAATAAAAATGGATTACATTTTACAGAATAAATAAAGAATTGAATTGAATAGATAGATGTATCTAGGGAAAATTCACCTTGAAGCGACTATTCCCTAGATACACATGTTGTGCTATTTCACAATTGAATCAATTTAAAAAAGACCTAAAGTTAGAGATTTATCAATAGGTAATGTTGCTCCAATACCTAACCAAAGGGCCACCGCGGTACCAACCAAAAAGACAGTTGTAGCTACTGGACGACGAAATGGATTTTGGAATTTATTAACATTCTCTAAAAAAGGAACTGTTAATAATCCCGCAGGTACTGAAACCATTAAAAGAACGCCTAATAACTTATTTGGTACTGTACGAAGTATTTGAAATACGGGAAAAAAATACCATTCGGGTAATATTTCCAAAGGAGTTGCAAATGGATCCGCGGGCTCACCAATCATTGATGGTTCTAAAACCGCTAAGCCTACGTTACATGCAATAGTACCAAAAATGACGACGGGAAAAATATATAAAAGATCATTAGGCCATGCGGGCTCCCCATAATAATTATGACCCATCCCTTTTGCCAATTTAGCCCTTAATACGGGATCATTCAAGTCCGGTTTTTTTGTTATTAGGATAGGTGAATCATTATTATTTATTATTATATATAGATATTCAATTCATCCCCCGAAAGAGCCGGACATGCTGATTTTTCATCATCCGGCTCGAGCAAGAAGCAAAAGAAACGCACAAATCCAAAAGACTTAGCCATATGAATGATTATTCGGGAAGGATTTACGTTCTTACAAAAAAATGCTCAAGACCCAAGTAGGCTTACATCATGATCAAATGCTTTCTGGGTAGTCTCATCCCTTGTGGTTGGTTTTTATCTCCAAAATTTTGGAAGATTTTAAAATAAAATGAAAGGGTTTACTTGTTACTAATATAGCCTAGCCTCTATATGTTCGTTAGATCCCTTGTTTCACTCCGATAGTATCATAGATCAGGTCAATGCAGAGAAAATGGATGCATTTCAATACTATTAAAATTTCAAATAATATTTTAAAAATAAAAAATCATTTAATTTAGTTATATTATATATTTAAATATATACTTAAATTAATAAAAAAGAGACACAATTTTCATTATATTACCCAAAATCACACATTCGACTGGATCTTACGGAGCCCGTTCATGCCTGACATGATTCAGGGTTGATCATAGAAAAAATTATCTTCACACGAACCAGCCTATCCTCTGTATAGGACTTACTTATACGGTGGTTGGACAAAAGACACATTGGATTATGAATTACAATGTGGCAGTAAAGGGACATATACCTGCACAGCCTAATCAATAGTTCAAGTCACACATTCCCATAATCCATTTTTTTTTCGGAGAATTACCTTCAACTAGTGTATGTTAAATAACTAAATACAATATTAGAGAGTTGAAGGAAAATGTCCAAATACATGGATTATTATTTTCAATAATCCATACATGTAGCAATGAAATACTGTTCTTATCCCGCCCCCCCAAAAAAAGATAAATTACAAATATCTATGATATACCCTTTTTCTATAAGGGACCAGAAATACCTTGTTTACGTATCATTAAAAAATGCATTAACATAAATACGGCAGTAAGAAGAGGCAATACAAACGTATGTAAACTATAAAAACGGGTCAAAGTGGATTGTCCCACACTAGCACTTCCACGTAATAACTCTACCAAAGGCGATCCTACTACAGGAATAGCGTCAGGTACACCTGTTACAATTTTGACTGCCCAATAACCAATTTGGTCCCGAGGTAAGGAATAACCAGTTACACCAAAGGATGCGGTCAATACAGCCAGAACCACGCCTGTAACCCAAGTCAATTCGCGAGGTTTTTTAAAGCCACCGGTAAGATACACACGAAATACATGCAGGATCATCATTAGAACCATCATACTTGCCGACCACCGATGAACTGATCGTATTAACCAACCAAAGTTAGCTTCCGTCATTATATATTGAACAGAAGCGAAAGCCTCCGTAACAGTTGGGCGATAGTAAAAAGTCATAGCAAAACCCGTAGCTACTTGTACTAAAAAACAAGTAAGCGTAATTCCTCCTAGACAATAAAAAATGTTTACATGCGGAGGAACATATTTACTAGTTATATCATCCGCAATCGCCTGAATCTCGAGGCGTTCTTCGAACCAATCATAGACTTTATTGAGATAGGTAAAGCGCTAAAAGCCCCCCTCTAAGAACCGTATATGAGAATTTTATCTCATACGGCTCAAGCAAACACACCCAAATAAAAGTTAATCTTAATCTCTTTATTTTTTCTTTTCGGAAGATGTGAAGGAATCAAAATCCGAAAGTAAAGTTTTTGTTTTTGGGACGATAATGCCAATATATCAAGTCGGCTCATCCATCTTTCTGTTAATTGTTACTACAGGCCTCTTGAATATTCTCTTTTCCTATTTTTTATCTTTGTTTTTTATTTTTATGTGGCTTTTTTATCAGTGATAGGCATTTTTCTTGTTAAGACCCTATGAATTGATTGAAACCCCAGATTCATACTATAACCACGATGACTCCGAAAAACCTAAAAGCTAATCCCAAAGATTCCTTGAGTAAGAACCATTGGATCATCACTTATTCAATCAATAGAAGAGGTATAAAAAAATTTTGTCTGTTTATTCTTTATTTTATTAAATAAAAAGAAGAAAAATATTTCGCTTTTTTTGAAAAAAAAAAAATGGATTGAATCCGATCGCGAGGTCTGAATATTAAATAAATATGAATCATAGTTCAAAGATTTCTTCATCTATTTTAGATATTCCGTGTTCCAGATACAAAAAAAATATATCCGACGAATGAGAACCATCTCTATCAGGATAAGATGACAGAACCCTTCTCTGTACTATCAATAGGATCAATTATAACAAGTCACACACTCATATTCCGGAAATACAGAAAGAAAGAAATTCCGCGATCGAACTACCAAAAAAGGGCGTTAAAAATAGAAAGCGTAGCCCTATGCACTTTTTATTGAAAGGATAGAACTTTTGGGTTCTTTTGAATTATCTTATTCTTGTGGATTTAATTCATTGAAATTCCGTCCAATAAAACAGAAGAGTTATAAATTTCCAAAATAATACATAGGAATATTGCAAATAAAGCCATTGCAACTCCCATCAAAGGAGTAGTTCCCCACCCAGGAGCTACTTTACCATATTCCGAATTCAACGGTTTCAATAAAACCCCTACGGTAGTTGGTTTTGGACGAGATCTAGAACTACCCTCAACGGTTTGTGTAGCCATAAAACCTATTTTTTTTAGATTAGTTGACTTTGTATACCATTCCGTTGTAAATAAATGATTTTCTCATAGATCCATTGGGGTCTTGAAATTATATAATAATGGAAACAGCAACCCTAGTCGCCATCTTTATATCTGGTTTACTTGTAAGTTTTACTGGGTATGCCTTATATACCGCTTTTGGGCAACCCTCTCAACAATTAAGAGATCCTTTCGAGGAACACGGGGACTAATTGAAGTAATGAGCCTTCTAATATAATATCAGTTAATATAATATCAGTAATATTAGAAGGCTCATTACTTCAATTAAGCTAATGAAAAATTATTTAACCTTTTTAGTCGGAACTTTAGGAGGTTCCCGAAAAAAGATAGCGAAAAAAAGGATTCCTAGAGTCGAGACTAATAAAAATGTATAAACCAATGCTTCCATAGATTTTATTGTGGTTTACAATTATAGCTTCCATACCTGTTTACTCGAGATTATTTTCTCGATAATGATAAAAAGTAAAAACAAAAAAAGGGCGGCGATTCCAATCAAGATTTTTTGAGTATCCTATATCAAATCACACCAAAAATATAGGAAAAATCTTCTATTAGACTCCTTGTCTTCTTGTAGTGGGATCCCCAAGTTTTTGGAATGCTCCAAATTCTACCTGAGCATCCAAATCGGGGTCAATACCGGCAAAAACATCTCTGAACAAAGTTCTAGCCCCATGCCAAATGTGTCCAAAGAAGAAGAGTAAGGCAAAAGAAGCATGTCCAAAAGTAAACCAACCCCTTGGACTACTGCGAAAAACACCATCAGATTTCAAAGTAGCACGGTCTAATTCGAAAATTTCACCCAATTGAGCACGCCTAGCATATTTTTTGACAGTAGCGGGATCGCTATAACTGACTCCGTTGAGTTCACCACCATAGAACTCAACAGTTACACCTACTTGTTCAACGCTATACTTAGATTCCGCTCTTCGAAAAGGAACGTCAGCTCGAACAATTCCGTCCCCATCTATCAAAACGACCGGAAATGTTTCAAAAAATGTGGGCATACGGCGTACAAAAAGTTCACGTCCGTCTTTATCTCTAAAAATGGGGTGTCCTAACCATCCAACAGCTATTCCATCGCCATTGTCCATGGAGCCCGCTCTAAATAATCCCCCTTTTGCCGGATTATTACCGATGTAATCATAAAAAGCTAATTTCTCAGGAATTTTGGCCCAAGCTTCCGATAAACTTTGATTTTCAGATAGCCCAGCACTTACTCTTCGGTATATTTCTTGCTGAAAGTATCCCTGATCCCATTGATAACGAGTGGGACCAAATAATTCGATCGGAGTAGTTGCTGAACCATACCACATAGTTCCAGCAACAACAAAAGCTGCAAAAAAGACAGCAGCGATACTACTAGAAAGAACGGTTTCAATATTGCCCATACGTAATCCTTTGTATAGACGTTGAGGCGGACGGACACTAAGATGGAATAGACCTGCTAATATGCCTAATGTCCCTGCTGCAATATGATGAGAGGCTATTCCTCCTGGAACAAAAGGATCAAAACCTTCGACACCCCATGCTGGACTTATAGGCTGTACTTTTCCAGTTAGTCCATAAGGGTCGGATACCCAGATTCCGGGACCGTACAAGCCTGTTACATGAAATGCGCCAAAACCAAAACAAGCCACCCCGGAAAGAAATAAATGAATTCCAAAAATCTTAGGCAAATCCAAAGAAGGTTTTCCTGTACGTTCATCAGAAAATATTTCTAGATCCCAATACACCCAATGCCAAATAGCTGCTAAAAAACACAAACCAGAAAACACAATATGTGCTCCGGCCACACCTTCATAACTCCAAATACCCGGATCCGTTATAGTACCTCCTGTAATACTCCAACCGCCCCATGAATTGGTTATTCCTAAACGAGTCATGAAAGGTATAACGAACATACCCTGTCTCCACATTGGATCAAGAACGGGATCAGAGGGATCAAAAACGGCTAATTCATATAGAGCCATTGAACCAGCCCAACCGGCAACCAGAGCTGTATGCATTATATGGACAGAAATCAACCGGCCGGGATCATTCAATACGACAGTATGAACACGATACCAAGGCAAACCCATGGAAATACCCCTTTACTCAAAGAAAAATGACACTATGTAACTTTATTGCATTAGAAAAGACTGTGATTATGCAATGCACCCCTTTTGTTCAATGGATTATCTCGGAACAAGGGTTCATATTTGTTCTATTCTGGTGGTAATAATAGAACAATTATGTTTGTAGGAACAAAGAGAAACAAATCTATTCTATATCCGATAAGTATCAATACGCAATGGGAAGTTGATACCACCTTGTATACGTAAATACTTTGCTACTTGATGATTATTGGAAGATTATATTCCTAAGAAATTTCCCTTATTTATTCTATTCTGTCTTCATGTTAAACTAAACTTTTATGATCTATACATAACATATGATATCAAGGTTGAGATTATGAAGATAATAATTCTATTCTTACGTTTCCACATCAAAGTGAACCATAAGACTTCCTTTTGATTTTAGTTTATGCCTATTGGTGTTCCAAAAGTACCCTTTCGAATTCCGGGAGATGAAGAAGCATCTTGGGTTGACCTATAGTGTGACTTGTAAGATATATTGGGTCATATGGGATTTCCCCGTTCTCTCTCCCGATTGAGATATCCTCCCTTTCGCCCAAGAAAGATTGATTGAATCATAATCAATTTGGAGCGTGAAAGGCAATTAGATCCTCTTTTGAGTTTTAGGAGGATTTAGATTAACATTATCAATTAGAATAATTTATGGTTGGCTCGGTTGGACCAAAAAAAGGAAGTATCCAGGCTCCGTTTATCAAAAACCTAATTTCAATTGGGAATATATTGAAGATTATTACTTGTATTATACATTTTATTTACATTAACTTTGAACGAACTGTTTGGATTTTCAATATAAAAAAAAATTATAGATATAGAATAAACAAACGGAATAATTTTATTAATCACTCGAAAAAAGTAATAAATATGTTGAATATTAAATTTGACGAAAGAAAAGAAAAAAATGTGGTATTCGAAAAATGTCTCCTATATGTGCAAATCGAAATCGGGCAGATCTTTACCCGGAGTAGAACATAAACCTAAATAATTAAAAAGGCCCATTCAAGAACAATAAAATGACATCGTAATTAGTATTGGATCTCGATGAACTGATACATCAATGAAAAGGAAGTTTGATAAGTTTAGTAAATTCGATTTTTTTTTAGTCGAGTTTTTGATAATTTTTTTTTCATTATAAAAATTTTATTCTAATTTTGAAAACCTCTACCAAAATGAAAAACGAATCGAATCTACACATTGATTTTTTTCACAATTTTTTTAAACCGTATGCATAAAAAGATGCATGTACGGTTTCTAAGGGATGACATTTGATCCTAATCACTCGACTTTATCGACAAAGAGCGCTTTTTTTATGCGACGATCTTGAGGAAGAGATCACGAATCAAATTGTGGGGCTTATGGTATATCTCAGTATCGAGGATCCAACCAAAGATTTGTTTTTGTTTATAAATTCTTCTGGCGGCTTGGCAGTACATGGCCTAGGGATTTATGATATTATGCAAAATGTGCCACCAGATGTACATACAGTATGTATAGGTATGGCTGCTTCAATGGCATCGGTTATACTGGTCGGAGGAGAAATTACCCAACGTTTAGCATTCCCTCACGCTTGGCGCCAATGAGTTTTTTATTTGATAGAAAAAGAATACTATGCCTTCACCATATTACAAATGAAGTAATAATAGCATGGCACTTTGAATTCGATATGAGAAAAAATTTTCTCTTTTTATTCTCATTAGATTATGTATCGAAGGGGTAGTATGAGCTGAATAATCTTCCCTATTTTTTATTGGGAGTCCGTTTCAGTGTCACAAACCTTTTTCATACCAAAAGACTTTTTTTTTAGTTTGAAAGAGTACAACAAAATTCTTTTTTCCTTATTTTTGCGGATCAAAAAGAAACTTTGGGATTGCGGAATTAGAGACGAAATAAAGATAAAGCAGGGGAGCCATCATAGTATTTTAAAACTCCTCCGAAAAGAAGGGTGGTAATTGGATCATTTACTGATCGGAATCAGATCGATCCTTTTTTCTTTCTTTAACGGAAAAAGTAAAGTCCATTGTAAAACCGAGCCGTATGCAATGTGAAAAAAATGCACGTACGGTTGTTCAATTCTATTCTATAATTAGAATAGAATAAAAATAGATTTTATTCTCTTTTTCTCTTCGCCTCGTCGCGCGAGATAGAAGAACCCCCTTTAAGGTATACATACCATCAGGGTAATGATTCATCAACCTGCTTGCACTTATTTCAGGGCTACAGCGGGCGAAGCTCTCCTGGAAGCAAACATACTTTTGAGATTGCGCGAAATCATCACAAGGCTTTATGTACAAAGAACGCGCAAACCCCTATGGGTTGTAACCGAAGATTTGGAAAGGGATACTTTTATGTCAGCAGAAGAAGCCCAAGCTCATGGAATTGTTGATCTTGTAGGGATCTAAAAAAAATAGTTAAATATTTGAATTTTAAATTGTATCTTATCACTGGGTTTATCTTAAGATTCTATTAACTAGAAATGCATTCGGTTAGGATTAATCTAAACCCGCTCATTATGTATATAATTCAGCATGCCAACTATTAAACAACTTATTAGAAACACAAGACAGCCAATCAGAAATGTCACGAAATCCCCTGCTCTTCGGGGATGTCCTCAGCGCCGAGGAACATGTACTAGGGTGTATGTGTGACTCGTTCAGATTATGAGCTGGAACAAAAGTAAATAAAAAAAATTTTTCCAGTATCAATGATCCGTACGGATGAATAGGATAAAATGGAAAAACTCAAGTGACTCTTCATCTATTATGTATGAAATTTATGGTTTATATTACTGTAAAGCCAAAAAAATTTCCCATTGGTAGCGTTAACGTTATCCATTTAGCGGGGAATCCCTTTATTAATATTAAGATAAAAAAAAAGAATGCTCCCTTTAATTTGTAAGAACGGACTATTAGGGTCAGCTATCCAGCTAACCTTCAAAATGAAATACCGTTACTGTATAGGTGAATCTAATTGTGAAAGATCCATTACTGGATAATTCATGGGTAGAGCTAAAAAAAGTTTGAACTGTACAAGTTATCAATAGATAGAAATGAAGTTAAAGTAAAGGGGCTCCGGTGTATAGAGAGGACCTGACCGTTTAAGAAGGAACCATAGAAACGAAGGAACCCACTATATTCTTTATTTATCTAGATTAAAATAGAATTTACAATTTCTATAATAAAATTTTTTCGTTTTTTGTCTTGTTTCAAGACGAAATGTCGAAAAAAATAGTGGTCGGGAAGGTTATAGCAGCAAAAGCCATTGGGATTTTTTTTTTATACATTGGAACAATCCGTTTTGTTATTAATAGCCCAGGAGGGTAGAAAAGAATAACTCAACGAAAAAAGTTATTCATCAAAGTTTCATTTATTCAATGACTAGAGTTAGACGAGGATATATAGCTCGGAAACGTAGAAAAAAAATGAGTTTGTTTGCATCAAACTTTCGAGGGGCTCATTCAAGACTTACTCGAACCATTGCTCAACAGACAATAAGAGCTTTAGTTTCGGCTCATAGGGATAGAGGTAGGCAAAAGATAGATTTTCGTCGTTTATGGATCACTCGGATAAACGCCGTAATTCGCGAAAATGGGGTATGCTATAATTATAGTCAATTTATACACGATCTGTCCAAGAGACAGTTGCTTCTTAATCGTAAAGTACTTGCACAAATAGCTATATTCAATAGAAATTGTCTTTATATGATTTCAAATGAAATCATAAAAAAAGAAGATTGGAAAGAATGCCCCGAAAAATAAAAAATGAAATTCCCCGGAGTTTATTCTCCGGGAGTATAGAGTATAAATTAGTCTGATAAAATACGATAAATAAATAAAAATCAACAAATCCATTCAAAATTAAAAGATTTTTCCTATTTTTTTTTACGTTACGATACGATAAAAAAAAAGAATATTCTTTTTTTATTTTTTATTTCTTTTTGGTTCTAAAACTAGAAGTTCTAGTAGTCGACTCATTTCTTTTAAATTCTTTCGCATTATTAAGAAAAGGTAACAACGATAAAATACGAGCTTGTTTTATAGCAAGAGTAATTAATCGTTGTTGTTTCAAGGTTAATCTATTTACTCGCCTAGATAATATTTTGCCTTGTTCACTAATAAATCGACTAATTAAACTTATGTTTCTATAATCAATTTGATCCCCCGGTTGGATCGGGGGCAAACGCCTACGAAAAGATCGCTTGGATTTAATAAAGGGTCGCTTGGATTTATCCATAGTTTGTTTAATTTCTGCCTTATACCAAAAATCCTACTTCGTATTAAAAATTTTTTTAGGTCCAGCCGAAATAGGATTAGGTTTTTTTATTTATCTTTATATTTTTTTTATAAATATTATTTATTTATATATAATAATTTTAATCAAAAAAATAGTAAATAATATATTATTATTATAATGAAAAAAGTTTTGTTCCCTTCATTGAATTAAAATTGAATTCAAATTTAAAAGAGGATAGCCAGACGTTCGGTTCGATCTTTTTTATTTCTTTATCTCTCCATGAATTGTATGCTTGTAACAATAGGGACAGAATTTTCTAAATTCTAACCGATTAGGTGTATTGTGTTGATTCTTTTGAGTAATATATCTGGAAACGCCCCTTGATTCCTTATTAACACTCTTTCGAACACAACTATTACATTCCAAAATAACTTTGACTCGGACATCTTTCCCCTTAGCCATGAACCTCCTTTTTATTTTTGGGATTTTTTATTCAAACAATTTTTTGCGACCCGAGGTCAAGAAGAAAGGAAATAAAAAATATGGATGTTGCTAACTCGAAATACAATTAAAACGAGTTCATTGCAATCACTAGATTAATAATAATAAAAGAGTATATAAATTAAGAAATAGTATGTAATCAAATTCAAAAAGTTTCGAACTATATTTCTACTCAAAGTCTTTTTTTAAAGTATCATATATAATACTCTTATGTTAAACCCACCTTGTTATTTCTACCCCCCCCCCCACCCCCTTTTTTTTCTTCTTTAATTGCCTTTTTATTTTAAAATAAAAGGGCAATTAAAGAAGAAAAGTAGATTCAACTTCACCTTCACCACAACCTGAGTTCAGACTCGAAGGAAAAAAGAAGGGGGTATTAGTCACAGAAAATGGCTTCTTTCTCTAATCTTCATTACCCCGTTACCGTGTTAATAACTAGAATGAAAAAAAAGGAAATGTCAACGCATCTGGGAAAAAGCGATTGATTTCTATTAATAGACCGGCTAAAGAACCAAACCATAAAGTACTTAGTACCGGTGCTACGGAAAGATATGTTTTTAGATCTCGCATTGAAAACCCTCCTTCTTAAATTGACAATTTTTAAAGATAATACAGATCTAATCTATGAGCAGATGTATATATAGATAGTCAAGGATCACTTGGGTTTGTAAACGAAATGCATAAGTTAAAAAAAAGAAAAATGGAAAAATATCCAGTAGATAAGAGATTTATTAAAAAAAAAATAGCATACCCTTCCTGTGGAACTGAGCATTCAAGAAAAGTCTTTTCCTTTTTTGAGTTTACGGCAGGTTTTGTTTTGAAATACATAAATATATAAATACTTTATATGATATGAGACCAAAAACAAGACATGGACTGGCAAGATAAATCATGTAATTTTATGGTAAAAAAAGAAGGATATGGAAAACAAGACAAGGATTCTTTAGAATTAGACTATTGGAACCAATTGAATTGAAAGGGATGTAGCGCAGCTTGGTAGCGCGTTTGTTTTGGGTACAAAATGTCACGGGTTCAAATCCTGTCATCCCTACCTAATTACTTTTACTCTAAGAAGTAAGGAGGAATTTCTGGAAATTGGACATAGGGAATCTCTCGTTTTTTTATGACACTCGATATAATCTATATCATATGCATACAGGGCGTAGATAGAGTTTTAGGTTACAAAAAAGAGATTGTGATAAGAAAGCGCTCTTAGTTCAGTTCGGTAGAACGTGGGTCTCCAAAACCCGATGTCGTAGGTTCAAATCCTACAGAGCGTGATTACATTCTTGTTTGAATTCACAAATTTTAATTAGAATAAAATAAATAAACAGGAATCTAAAATTGACCCACTTTCTCGAATCCACGGGAGGTTAATAACATTTTTTTTTAATCAAAAATCCAACTGATCACCACGTCTGTATTGTAAATATGCAGTTACAAATAATCCCGCCAAAGTAATAGGAATTAGACCTAAAACGATTCCAAATAGAAAAACTTCAATCATTTCAATTCATTTGAAAAAAAAAAAGGTAATATCTATCCCTAAATATTAATAGGAATTACCCA